GAAAGAATTAATGTAGGAAGAATCGTACGGGCATAATATACTATAATATACCATATAAATACCATATCCTATATTCTATAAATAGAATAAGAAAAGAAAAATCTTGAATAGAGGATTCAATAGAAGAATCTAATACTACTAATAAAGAATATAGAAAGAATATATAGATATAGATAAACTAAAGCAAGTCAAGTTTTTTTTTTAAGCTTTCGCAAAACGATCAAAATTGATACAAGTAGATTTTTCAGTAAAGTACTAAATTAGTAATATTCCTAGCTCTAAAGCCCACTCCTTCCCCATACTACAAGTGAAAGAGAAAATGTAAACACTACCATTAAAGCAGCCCAAGCGAGACTTACTATATCCATGTGAATGATGTCCCCTATTGAAGGAATTCTTCCATTATTGATTCATAATCATAGTGGAATGAATGGTGCAGAGTCAAAATAGGATTCTTACTTACGGCTCTTTATGAAACAATTTCATAAATCCACTCATAAAAATTTCCTAGATTTCTTATTCAATAGAATTCTATTGAAATAGAAAGAATTGAAAAAAAAATAGAAAATAGAAGATATAAGAAAAAAAAAGAAGAGCCGTTCAACCATTCTGATTCAATTTATGAGGAGCACTTAGAGCCTCTAGTGAGTCTGGATACAAATCAGTTCTTTCCACAATTATTAAATGAATTTACCATCAGCCTATCCAATCTAATCTCATCGCAGACAGAGTTAGTAGACACTACCTCAATATTTCAATATTAAGTGATAAAATAATTAGGGAGTCTTTATAGTCTTTTTTAGAATCCTTTCTTACCAAAATGGAGTGTCTCTTAGGAACCTTTGTATACCAAGATTTCCGACTTCTGACTTTATTCTTACTTTCATAGTTCTGATGCCCAGAATTATTCTCACTATTTCTTTTATTTGATTCAATTCAGAATAGCCCAAACCAATCATTAAGAAGATTGGGTTGCTTCAGATTTATTGGTACCTGTTTGAGCCACACTCAGAACCCAGATTTTGAGAAAAAAGATGACAGTCTTTTTTTTATAGGCCCTACGGGTTCTCAAAATAAAGTATCGACAGACCTAGCCCTTGCCTATGCTTTTGCGGGACAAGGATTCGTCAAGTTCGATCAACAGGATTAAGAAATTCCAAGTCTTTTTTTGTTGATCAGGCGACACCCAGATTCGAACTGGGGATAAAGGATTTGCAGTCCCCCGCCTTACCACTTGGCCATGCCGCCAAATTCCATCCAAAATGGATAAAGAAATTAGATATTCTTATCTTTCTAGAATTTCTAGAATCCTATTTATTATTTCTTTATTATTATTCTCTTTCTATTCCTCTCCTCATTTTGTTTTGATTTGAATTTTTTACTTTCTGAATTCCTTTTCTTTTTGGATCTTGAATCCCGTTGTACTTATCTTTTCTTTTTCCAAAAAAGAATTCCTCCTTTTTATTGGATCCTGTTTCTATTCTTTTCTTCGATTTATTTTATCTCAAAACACGCGTCGCTTAAAAACTTACCTTCTCTTTTCACTTTTCTCTAGATTTGATAGAAAAGTGAAAAGATTCCCGGCCCCGGTCACAGCACAGACTGTAAAATGCAGGGCAATTTAGAATAATTAACTCTTTCTTTCATTCACTATTTACTTATTACTCTTTTTACTCTTACTTCCTTTTCTTACTTTGAATTAGCGAACAGCTCTTAATTTTGTATCTCCATTTGTATTATCTTAATGGATGCAAAATTCAATTGATTTACGACTAATCATTATCAATTCTAATTATAAGAAAATAGATGTGTATATGTAAACCCCAGAACAGTGTAAACTCCAGAACAGATATTTTTATAAGAGCCCGGGTCTATTTCTTATGCACATATCCTATCCCTATATAGGATCATCGTGCTTGAATATTTCATTGAATATTAATAGAAGATAGACATTATGAGACATTATGATAGAGTGCGACCGAACCTATGTTGCACCAAGTTCAATTATGATAAAAGATGTGATATACGGATAGCTAGATAGCTATATTGGCATGTACTTCCTAAAGATGACTCCTATGACTATATACGTACGTAATTCCATTGTATTTTAGAAATTCTACTACCAAACAAAAAAAGATTTGCGAATTCCTTTTTTAACATTCAATTGCGTGTGCTAAAAAAAGAGAAACTATATGCTGTTTTCTTCTGTTTTTATTTTCTCTTATTCATAGAGAACAGATTCAATCCTGAATTCATTGATTTTTTATTTTTTTGTACCCTGATCGTAATATCATAATAAAAGAATTAGGTATAAATTGGATCAATTTAGATATCCGATAAAAGACTCCATCAGGCTAAGTGACAGAATTTTTCCCAGGAATGCTTTATCAATTTCCATTTCTTTCTATTTGTACCTGGCTCAAGCTCAAATTCGAATTTGCATCGAAAATGCCCTCCATTTCTCTGTCTTGCTTCCGTTCATATGTATGATATATATGGATGGAGTTGACTAAAATTTTATGTGATTCAGTAAACAGAATATCAATTCCATCATTGCTAGATAAATAGGTAGGGTTCGATGAATAGTGAGCCAAGCCAATAATGGGATTTTTTCAATAAAGAGGAAACTTCAGATTAAGATGCTTCAGAATGGAAATGAGGGAATGTCCACAATACCTGGATTTAGTCAGATACAATTTGAGGGATTTTGTAGGTTCATTAATCAGGGCTTGACGGAAGAATTTCATAAGTTTCAAAAAATTGAAGATAGAGATCAAGAAATTGAATTTCAATTATTTGTGGAAACATATCAATTGGTAGAGCCCTTGATAAAAGAAAGAGATGCTGTGTATGAATCACTCACATATTCTTCTGAATTATATGTACCCGCGGTCTTAATTTGGAAAACCGGTAGAAATATGCAAGAACAAACCGTTTTTATTGGAAACATCCCTATAATGAATTCTTTTGGAACCTCTATAGTAAATGGAATATACCGAATTGTGATCAACCAAATATTGCAAAGTCCCGGTATTTACTACCGTTCAGAATTGGAACATAACGGAATTTCTGTCTATACCAGTACTATAATATCGGATTGGGGGGGAAGGTCGGAATTAGAAATTGATAGAAAAGCAAGGATATGGGCCCGTGTAAGTAGAAAACAAAAAATATCTATTCTAGTTCTATCATCAGCTATGGGTTCGAATATAAGAGAAATTCTAGATAATGTTTGTTACCCTGAGATTTTCTTGTCTTTCCCGAATGATAAAGAGAAAAAAAATATTGGGTCAAAAGAAAGTGCTATTTTGGAGTTTTATCAACAATTTGCCTGTGTAGGGGGGGATCCGGTATTTTCTGAGTCCTTATGCAAGGAATTACAAAAGAAATTTTTTCAACAAAGATGTGAATTAGGAAAGATTGGTCGACGAAATATGAACCGGAGACTTAATCTTGATATACCCCAAAACAATACTTTTTTGTTACCACGAGATCTATTGGCTGCTGTGGATCATTTGATTGGAATGAAATTGGGAATGGGTACACTTGACGATATGAATCACTTGAAAAATAAACGTATTCGTTCTGTAGCAGATCTATTACAGGATCAATTCGGATTGGCTCTTGTTCGTTTAGAAAATACGGTTCGAGGAACTATATGTGGAGCAATCAGGCATAAATTGATACCTACTCCTCAAAATTTGGTAACTTCAACTTCATTAACAACTACTTATGAATCGTTTTTTGGCCTACACCCTTTATCTCAAGTTTTGGATCGAACTAATCCGTTGACACAAATTGTTCATGGGCGAAAATGGAGTTATTTGGGTCCTGGAGGATTGACGGGGCGAACTGCTAGTTTTCGGATACGAGATATCCACCCGAGTCACTATGGACGTATTTGTCCTATTGACACGTCCGAAGGAATCAATGTTGGACTTATCGGATCATTAGCTATTCATGTGAAGGTTGGTTATTGGGGATCTATAGAGAGTCCTTTTTATAAATTATCTGAGAGATCAAAAGAGGCACAGATGGTTTATTTATCACCAAATAGAGATGAATATTATATGGTAGCAGCAGGAAATTCTTTGGCCTTGAATCGGGGTATTCAAGAACAACAGGTTGTTCCTGCTCGATATCGTCAAGAATTCCTGACTATTGCATGGGAAGAGATTCATCTTAGAAGCATTTTTCCCTTCCAATATTTTTCGATTGGAGCTTCCCTCATTCCTTTTATCGAGCATAATGATGCGAATCGAGCTTTAATGAGTTCTAATATGCAGCGCCAAGCAGTTCCCCTTTCTCGGTCCGAGAAGTGCATTGTTGGAACTGGGTTGGAAGGCCAAACGGCTCTAGATTCGGGGATTTCAGCTATAGCCGAACGCAAGGGAAAAATCATTTATACTGATACTCAAAAGATCATTTTCTCAAGTAATGGGGATACTCTAAGCATTCCATTAGTTATGTATCAACGTTCCAACAAAAATACTTGTATGCATCAAAAAACTCAGGTTAAGCGGGGTAAATACATTAAAAAGGGACAAATTCTAGCGGGTGGTGCGGCTACAGCTGGTGGGGAACTCGCTTTAGGAAAAAATGTATTAGTAGCTTATATGCCATGGGAAGGTTACAATTTTGAAGACGCAGTACTAATTAGCGAACGTCTGGTCTATGAAGATATTTATACTTCTTTTCACATCCGGAAATATGAAATTCAGACTCATTTAACAAGCCAAGGTCCTGAAAGAATCACTAAGGATATTCCGCATTTAGAGGCTCGTTTACTCCGAAATTTAGACAGAAATGGAATTGTGATGCTGGGATCTTGGATAGAAACAGGTGATATCTTAGTAGGTAAATTAACACCTCAGACAGCGAGCGAATCTTCATATGCCCCGGAGGATAGATTATTACGAGCTATACTTGGCATTCAGGTATCCACTTCAAAAGAAACTTCTCTAAGACTACCTATAGGGGGAAGGGGTCGAGTTATTGAT